CTTTTTTTACAATTATTACTATAATATAAAGTAGAAATTGTAAAGGTAAGTAGAAAATCCACTGTTATTAAAGCAGTATAGATAATACTTAATATTTAAAAAGCTTTGGAGAATTAATTTATGACCATAGCAATTGGACAAGAAGAGGGACGTGGTTGGTTCGACCTAATGGATGACTGGTTAAAGAGAGACCGATTTGTATTTATCGGTTGGTCTGGTCTTCTATTATTCCCTACATCATACCTAGCAGTAGGTGGATGGTTTACTGGTACAACATTCGTTACATCATGGTATACTCACGGACTGGCAAGTTCTTACCTTGAAGGATGTAACTTCTTTACTGCAGCTGTTTCAACTCCAGCAAACAGTATGGGACACTCATTATTATTACTTTGGGGACCTGAAGCTCAAGGTGACTTCACTCGTTGGTGTCAAATTGGTGGTCTTTGGGCATTCTGTGCTCTACACGGTTCTTTCGGTTTAATCGGATTCTGTCTAAGACAATTCGAGATCGCAAGACTTGTAGGTATTAGACCTTACAATGCTATCGCATTCTCTGGTCCAATCGCAGTTTTCGTGTCTGTTTTCCTTATGTACCCTTTAGGACAAGCAAGTTGGTTCTTTGCACCTAGTTTAGGTGTAGCTGCTATTTTCAGATTCCTTCTGTTTATCCAAGGTTTCCACAACTTCACACTTAATCCATTCCACATGATGGGTGTAGCTGGTATTCTTGGTGCAGCACTTCTTTGTGCTATTCACGGTGCTACAGTACAAAACACTATTTTCGAAGATGGTGATGCTGCTAACACATTCAGAGCCTTCACTCCTACACAGGCTGAAGAAACATACTCAATGGTTACAGCTAACAGATTCTGGTCACAAGTTTTCGGTGTAGCTTTCTCTAATAAGCGTTGGCTTCATTTCTTTATGCTTTTCGTTCCACTAGCTGGACTATGGACAAGTGCCATTGGAATTGTAGGTCTTGCACTAAACTTACGTGCGTATGACTTCGTTTCACAAGAGCTTAGAGCTGCTGAAGATCCTGAATTCGAAACATTCTACACTAAGAACATTCTTCTAAACGAAGGTATCCGTTCTTGGATGGCTGCGCAAGATCAGCCGCATGAAAACTTTATATTCCCTGAGGAGGTTTTACCACGTGGAAACGCCCTTTAATTCTAATGTAGGTATAGCCGGTAGAGATATTGAATCTACAGGTTTCGCATGGTGGTCTGGTAACTCTAGACTAATCAATGTATCAGGTAAATTACTTGGTGCTCACGTTGCTCATGCTGGTTTAATGGTTTTCTGGTGTGGTGCTATGACTTTATTTGAAGTTGCCCACTACATTCCAGAGAAGCCTTTATACGAGCAAGGTCTAATCTTATTACCTCACCTAGCAACTCTTGGTTGGGGAGTAGGTCCAGGTGGTGAAATCATTGATGTTTACCCATACTTTGTAGTTGGTGTACTTCACATCATTTCTTCTGCTGTTTTAGGTTTTGGTGGTGTATATCACTCACTAATTGGTCCAGACACACTTGAAGAATCATTCCCTGCTTTTGGTTATGACTGGAGAGACAAAAACAAAATCACTACGATTCTAGGTATTCACCTAGTAATCTTAGGATTTGGAGCATTATTATTAGTTATTAAAGCTCTTTATGTAGGTGGTCTTTACGATACATGGGCACCAGGTGGTGGTGATGTAAGAATCATTGACAACCCAACTCTAAATCCAGGTGTTATCTTCGGATACGTACTGAAATCACCTTGGGGTGGTGACGGTTGGATCGTAAGTGTTAACAACATGGAAGATGTTGTTGGTGGACACATTTGGATTGGTTTCACATGTATTATTGGTGGATTCTGGCACATTTTAACTAAGCCATTTGCTTGGGCAAGACGTGCTTATGTTTGGTCTGGTGAAGCTTACCTTTCATACAGTCTAGTAGCTGTAAGTCTTATGGCTTTCATCGCTAGCCAATACTCATGGTACAATAACACTGTTTACCCTAGTGAGTTCTATGGTCCTACAGGACCTGAGGCATCTCAGTCTCAAGCATTTACATTCTTAGTAAGAGACCAACGTTTAGGAGCTAGTGTTGCTTCTGCTCAAGGTCCTACAGGTTTAGGTAAGTACTTAATGAGATCACCAAGTGGAGAAATCATTCTAGGTGGTGAAACTCAAAGATTCTGGGATCTAAGAGCTCCTTGGATTGAGCCTCTAAGAGGTCCAAACGGTCTTGATCTAAATAAGATCAAGAATGATATCCAACCTTGGCAAGAAAGAAGAGCTGCAGAGTACATGACTCACGCACCTCTAGGTTCACTTAACTCTGTAGGTGGAGTAGCAACAGAAATTAACTCTGTTAACTATGTATCTCCTCGTAGTTGGTTAACGTGTTCTCACTTCTTCCTAGGTTTTGCATTCTACATTGGCCACCTTTGGCACGCTGGTAGAGCAAGAGCTGCTGCTGCTGGTTTCGAAAAAGGAATCAACCGTGAGAATGAGCCAGTACTATCACTAAGACCTATCGATTAATTTCTTTGGTAATCTTTGATAATACTTAGAAAAAAAGACAGGAACATCTAAATTTTTAGATGTTCCTGTCTTTCTTTCTAAAAATTTAAATATTCAAATTTTGTAAAAAATATTAAATATTTTTTCACTAGAAAAAAAAGATGATTAAAATTACCTTAGTTCAAATATAAATTGGTATGATTGCACGTGTAGACATGATTTTACAGTTTAATTTTGCAAGTTAGTAAATAACATTATGACTAATTCACTGACTTTATTATTTTCTTCTTTTCTTGGATTTCTTCAAATTTATCTAATATTATTATTAGTGAGAGTCTCTTTAACTTGGTTCCCAAATGTTAATTGGTATGGACAACCATTCTACTCTTTGAGTAGACTTACCGATCCGTATTTGAAAATATTTAGAGGTATAGTGCCACCTTTAATTGGGATTGATATTTCTCCCATTCTTGGATTTGTACTGTTACAATGTATTATGCAAATAGCTAATAATGTAGGTTTAACATCAAGCTAGTTGGTATAGTTATTTGTGAGTTAAGATAAAATATTCGTACAAAAAGAAAAAAAATAAATAAAAAATATTGTTATGTTAAAGTTAAGATTAAAAAAATGTGGTAGAAAAGGTCAAGAAAGTTACCGCATAGTTGCTATGCCTAGCCAAACAAAAAGAGATGGGAGAGCTACTGAGGAGCTTGGTTTTTATAATCCACACACAAATGAAGCTAACATTAATGTTGTTAGAGTAAAAGCTCGTTTAAGTCAAGGGGCGCAACCTACTGCTACAGTTGCAAATTTACTAAAGAAAGCATCAATAGCTATTTAATTAATATATTCGGAGAAAAAAATTGCCTAAATTTACGTTAAAAGTACTATGGTTAGACAATAATGTTGCCTTAGCTGTAGATCAAATTATTGGAAATGGAACTAGCCCGTTAACATGTTATTTTTTCTGGCCTCGTAATGATGCATGGGAACAAATTAAAGCTGAGCTTGAAGCAAAACCTTGGATTTCAGAGAGAGAAAGGGTTGAGCTATTAAATAAAGCTACTGAAATCATTAATTATTGGCAAGAACAAGGAAAACAAGAATCTTTCACAGAAGTTCAATCAAAGTTTCCAGATTTTATTTTTGTTGGTAATAATTAGATTACACCTTATTAAGATTACTAGTAAAAAGGTAATCTTAATATCCACAATTTTTTTAATATTGTTTCTTAAATGTTTTCAAGATAAAAAAAATATTATATGTCGAATTTTCAAAATAACAGGGAAAAAAGGAATATTAAGCTACAAAGGTTTGAGAATCGTTTTTTATATTTTTTATCTTTTAAATCTCCATTAACTTCGGCATATTCTAATAGAGCCTTAACCAATTATGTGAATATAATTGTAGCCAGGGATCGACTAATACAGGAAAAAAAAAATAGAATTTCTCTTATTTTACCTAATGACATTGATAAAGCGACTGTTCATAATTTAGTAGTTAATAATATATTAAAATTTTATATTTAGTTATGGATATTTTTACAGGCCAAGGACATAAATCTGGGACATTAATTCGCGTTATTAAAGTAATAGTGTTGTATTTAATATTAATAAATTCTTCAAATTATAGTGCCAGAAAAAATCATAATTTGAATTCTAACTTTAATCAACTACCTCAAGAGAATATGAACATTCACTGTTCTCTGATTAATAATCTTGATGAAAAAGTATTATTAGATTTATCTAAAAATGATCTATTAAGTTTACTGAATAAAGATTCGATAATTTCTATTAGTATTGATTTAGAAGGAAAGATTATTGGATATAGACCTTCTACATCAAGAATACCTAGTTATTGGAGTGCAGAAGTTATAAAAAAAGTTCTTACAAAGAATAATCTTTTCTCTTTATCGTTTAAGAATAACCAAATCGTTAGTTTTAAACTTTCATGTTTGAGTTAACGATTTGGTATATTATTACGCTGCTTCTACATTGTCCACAACAATACATTCTGTTGTAAGTATCATTCCAGCAATAGAACTAGCGTTTTGTAAACCTGATCTTGTAACTTTCGCAGGATCTATGATTCCTGTTTCATACATATCACATAATTCCCCTTTAGAGGCATTATATCCAATACTAAAATCACTATTTTTAATTGTTTCAATTATGATAGCCGCTGATTTTCCAGTATTTTCTATAATTCTTCTCATAGGACTAGTCATAGCTCTTTCCACGATCTGTGCTCCAACTAATTCATCCCCTTCCAGATTATCCTCAGCCCACTCTTGAAGATCCAATGATAAATGAACTAGGGTTGTACCTCCGCCTGGCACTATTCCTTCTTCTACTGCAGCCTTAGTTGCATTAATAGCATCTTCTAAGCGTAGTTTTCTATCTTTCATTTCTGTTTCAGTTGCTGCTCCAACTTTAATGATTGCTACTCCACCGGCTAACTTCGCTAATCTTTCCTGTAATTTCTCTCTTTCATATGATGAATCACTAGATTCAATTTGTCTTCTAATTTGTTCACATCTTGATCGTACTTCTTTCTCATTTCCTTCTGCAATGATTGTAGTATTTTCTTTTGTAACTGTAACTCTTCTTGCTTGTCCTAACATGTCTAACTGTAAAGAATCTAGGCTAAATCCTGCATCTTCTGAGATTACTTGACCTCCTGTAAGTATTGCAATATCTTCTAACATAGATTTTCTTCTATCTCCAAATCCTGGCGCTCTCACTGCAACAACATTTACAATACCTCTTAATTTATTAACAACTAAGGTAGCTAATGCTTCTTTTTCAAAATCATCTGCAACAATCATTAAAGGCCTTGATGTTTTTGCAACAAGTTCCAAGACTGGTACTAATTCTTGTTGAACAAGAGTTATCTTTTTATCAGTTATTAATATGTAAGGATTTTCTTGTAGGACTTCCATCCTATCAGTATCAGTGACAAAGTATGGTGAGACAAAACCTTTTTCAAAACACATACCTTCTGTTATTTCTAGTTCCGTTATAGTAGATTTGCCTTCTTCTAATGATATTACTCCTTCGCGACCCACTTTATCGATTGCATCAGCAATCATTTGTCCCGTTTCTTCATCATTACCAGCTGATATTGACGCAACTTGCGTAATGGATTTTGTATCCTCAACAGGTCTTGAGTACTCTGCTATTTGAGTAACGACAAATTGAGCTCCTTTTTCTATTCCTCTCTTAATGGCTATTGGATTAGCACCTGCTGCGACATTTTTCATTCCTTGTTTCACCATTGCATGAGCTAAAACAGTTGCTGTTGTTGTTCCGTCACCTGCAACATCGTTTGTTTTAGATGCAGCTTGTCTAATTAAAGCTACTCCAGTATTTTCTATATGGTCTTCTAATTCTATTTCTTTTGCAATTGTCACACCATCATTTACAATTTGTGGAGCTCCATATTTTCTTTCTAAAACCACGTTTCTACCCTTAGGTCCTAGAGTCACAGATACCGCTTCAGATAAAATGTCCATTCCTCTTTCTAAAGCCCTTCTAGCATCTTCTTGATACAGTATAATTTTACTCATAGTTTTTGTCCTTTTTTCTTTAAGTCAGAATATTTGTTTACTTATAACTCACTTGCTCAAAATCTAAAATAAAAAATAGAAATTCTAAAATGTCAGAACATTATAATATATTTAAATTTAAACAATGAAACAAAATCCAATAACTTTTTCTCGTGATACCAAAAGACCATTTCATTCAAAATACCGCCCCACTCATTTTGATGAAATTGTAGGTCAGGAACATATTATTTCTTATTTTAAGAATGTCATATTAAATGAACGTATTAGTTTTGCCTATCTTTTTATTGGGAAACATGGTGTAGGAAAGACCACTATGTCGAGAATTATTGCTAAAGCTTTAAATTGTAGCCAACCTTATAACGGAGGTGCATGTAATAAATGTGTGAACTGTATAAACATTAGTTTGGGAAAATCGTTTGATGTTCATGAAATTAATGCAGCTTTAAACACAGGTGTAGAGAATATAAGACATATAATCGAAAAAATCCAACTTTCATCTGTTCATAGTCCGTATAAAATTTGCATAATTGATGAAGTTCATATGTTAAGCCTAAATGCTTTCAATGCTCTTTTAAAAGTACTTGAAGAGCCACCGAAAAATGTGGTTTTTATTTTGGCAACAACTGAAATAAAAAAAATCCCTAACACTATTATTTCACGATGTCATAAATTATTTTTTCTTCCTGTTGATAAAATGAGCTTGGCTTCATCTATCAGCAAAATAGTTTGGATAGAGAAAGGAAATATAACAAATAAAGCATTACTACATATACTTAATTGTTCGGAAGGTAGCTTGAGGGATGCTATTAATTTAGTTGATATGCTTATGATTAATGACTCTAGTATTACTGAGAGTAATTGCTCTTTTTTATCTACCCATATACCTTACTCTGTTTCCAATCTATTTTTCAGTCATTTAGTATCTGGCAATATTTTTAGTACCTTACAAATATCTCTCTACATTCAAAACAAGAAATGGTTAGAAGATAGTTTACTTACGCAAATTCAAAAAATGTTAGAAAACGAGATCGTTAATTCTTCTTCATCGTCTTTGAAAAGCCAACATTTGATTTCTCTTTGGCAATTGTTATCAAAATATCATTCTTATAATTCTTGCAGTACGAGTATTTTTTCTTCTTTTCTTTTTGAATTAACAAACGTTGTTTCAAAATTTTCTACTTCAAAAAATTCAAATACTTTTTTTAAAAAGAAGAAAGTTCCAAGTTTTATAAAAATAGATGATATTTATATTTGTTAATGGCAAAAATGTTCATAAGACATTGATAATCTTAAGTAAACTATGTTATTGTTATGTATATGACAGTTTAGTGCTTGTAGCTCAGTGGACTAGAGCACGTGGCTACGAACCACGGTGTCGGGGGTTCGAATCCCTCCTTGCACAAGATTTTCTTGTTTTCTTTATTATTTGTATATCCCTAGAAGAAAAAGCTTGACATAGCTGCCAGGGTCTATACTATAATGTTTTTTGAATGGGGCGTCGCCAAGTGGTAAGGCAGCGGACTTTGACTCCGCTATTCGTAGGTTCGAATCCTGCCGCCCCAGCTAACATATTCATGTATACCATGATAGAATGCAATCATCTGTAATTATATTTACATTATTTTTTACATTACATAAAGAAGAATAAATTATAAAAAATGGCGGTAATTCAGTTTATACAGGGGGTAAATGAAGATGTTATTCCCGATGTTCGATTAACAAGATCACGTGATGGTAGTACTGGTACTGCGACTTTTCGTTTTGCTAATCCAAAAGTCTTAGAGGCTCAAACTACCAATAAGGGTACTATTACAGGAATGTATTTAGTAGATGAAGAAGGTGAGTTAGTTACAAGAGATGTAAACGCTAGGTTCGTTAATGGTAAACCACAGGGTATCGAAGCAGTGTATATAATGCAAAGTAAAGAAGATTGGGATAGATTCATGAGATTCATGGAACGTTATTCTGAAGATAATGGTTTAACTTTTACTAAAGCTAATTCAACGTAGGAATTAATTTTAATATATGTTTCTCTTTTGGCATTAAAGTAATAAAAAAATTAACAAATAATATTCTTTGATGCCAGAGATTACTTTATGTTTTTATTTCTTTGTGTTATTATATTACTATCAAAGGCGGGTATGGCCAAGTGGTTAAGGCAGTGGGTTGTGGTTCCACTATTCGCGGGTTCGATTCCCGTTACTCGCCCTTATGAAGTAAGTATCTATAATTTGCTAGTTTGATTCTATTTGTAGAATTTGTCTTATGTAATAATCTTGTTATATAGTTTTCAACGTTGCGGATACTAATATTTAAATTATGAGCAATATCTTTATTACTTAATCCATTGCTTACAGCAAGTAGGATAGTTATTTCTCTTCTTGTAAATTTTTTGTATTCATTCAGTTGATCAAATTTATAGATAGAATCTCTGATTTCTTTTATTTCACTCTTTATATTGAGAATGTTTTGAATATTCTTTCTATCACATAAAACATTATCAATGATGGCCACTAATTCTTCAGGATCAAAAGGTTTACCTAAATATGCCTTACATCCCATTTTATATCCTTTGATTCTATCTTCTGTCATTCCTTTAGCCGTCAGAAAAATAAATGGTATATGCCCAATATTAGGACGAGTCTTTAATTGTTTTACAAGATCATATCCATTAATGTCAGACATTAAAACATCAATAATGATTAAGTCAATTTTCTCTTTATTGAGTCTAGATAATGCTGCTCTACCAGAGTTGCATACTATTACTTTAAACCCTTGTGTAATAAGATATTTTTTTATAGCCAGTAAAAGTGTCTCTTCATCATCGATTATCATTATCTTTGAAGACTGACGTGAAAGTAGAATTTCTTCTTTTTCTTTTTTCTTTCATTATGAAGTTGCAGTTTTATTTTTTTTCACTTATAATTAAGGAGTAATATTATTAAATATTAAAGACTGTAATATTTTTATTTAAAGTATTTTTTATCTAATTCAATTTTTAATCTAGTTTTATTTTTATGGGAAAAGTTTACGATTGGTTTGAGGAGCGTTTAGAAATTCAAGCTATTGCAGATGATATAACAAGCAAGTATGTTCCGCCACACGTTAATATTTTTTACTGTCTTGGTGGTATTACTTTTGTTTGTTTCATTATTCAAGTTGCAACTGGTTTTGCTATGACTTTCTACTACCGTCCTACAGTAGCAGAAGCATTTGCTTCAGTTGAATACATTATGACAGAAGTAAACTATGGATGGTTATTTAGATCTATGCATAGATGGTCTGCAAGTATGATGGTACTAATGATGATCTTACACATCTTCCGTGTTTACTTAACAGGTGGATTTAAGAAACCAAGAGAACTAACTTGGGTAACAGGAGTAACATTAGCTGTAACAACAGTATCTTTCGGTGTTACAGGTTATTCATTACCTTGGGACCAAGTAGGATATTGGGCTTGTAAAATTGTAACTGGAGTTCCAGAAGCTATACCTGTTGTAGGTGGAGTTTTAGTAGAACTATTAAGAGGTAGCGTAAGTGTAGGCCAAGCTACATTAACAAGATTCTACAGTGCGCACACATTTGTATTACCTGTTGTTGCGGCAGTTCTTCTTCTTACTCATTTCTTAATGATTCGTAAGCAAGGAATCTCTGGTCCTCTATAAAAAAATTAATTTCATTATCAAGGAGTTATTAAATGTCTGTATTAAAGAAACCGGATCTAACAGATCCTAAGTTACGTGCTAAATTAGCAAAAGGAATGGGTCACAACTACTACGGTGAGCCAGCATGGCCTAATGACCTATTATACATGTTCCCAGTTGTAATTCTAGGAACTCTAGCTTGTTGTGTTGGTATTTCTGTATTATCACCATCTCCAATGGGGGAAAAGGCAGATCCATTCGCTACACCACTAGAAATTTTACCAGAATGGTACTTCTTCCCTACTTTTAACTTATTAAGAGTTATTCCTAATAAGCTTTTAGGTGTATTATCAATGGCAGCTGTTCCTGCAGGTCTGATTACTGTACCGTTTATTGAGAGTATTAACAAGTTCCAAAACCCGTTTAGACGTCCTGTAGCAATGACTCTATTCGTATTCAGTGTATTTGTTTCAATTTGGCTTGGTATTGGTGCTTGTGTACCTATTAATCAAGCTCTGACTCTAGGTTTCTTCTAATTCCTAGTTTTTTTGATTAAAAAAAGAAATACAAGAAAATCTTCTTTTTCTTGTATTTCTTTTATTTTTTACAGAGTTACTTAATTGAACATTTAGCTCCAGCAGCTTCAAGTTCTTTCTTAGCTCCTTCAGCATCTGCTTTACCTACAGCTTCTTTAACAGTCTTTGGTGCAGATTCTACTAAGTCCTTAGCTTCTTTTAGTCCTAATCCAGTAAGTGTTCTTACAATTTTCAGGACAGCAATTTTCTTATCTGCTGGTACTTCTTCTAAAACTAAATCAAATTCTGTTTTTTCTTCAGCAGCTTCTTCACCACCTCCAGCACCAGGAGCCATCATCATCATACCGCCTCCAACAGGTGCTGCTGCACTTACGTCGAAAGTTTCTTCTATTTGTTTAACTAAATCTGCAGCTTCTAATAGAGTTAAAGATTTAAGTTGCTCGATAATTTCTTCTACTTTACTCATAATTTTATTGTTATATATTTTTATTACTTTGAATCAAGTGAGTATAAAACACAATTTAAGAGAACGCCTTGTCTCTAAGATCGCTAATATTTAGTTGTATTGATGGACCCATAGTACTACAAATATAGCAACTGTTCCAGTATCTACCTTTTACTCCAGAAGGTCTATTTTTATCAATAGACTCTTGAAGAGCTTCAAGATTCTCTAATAAGTCTTCTACTTTAAAATCAGCTTTACCGAAAGATACATGGACAACTCCTGTTTTATCTGCACGGTACTCTAATTTTCCTTTTTTAAATTCATTCACTGCAGCAACTACATCTGATGTAACAGTTCCAGATTTAGGAGATGGCATTAATCCTCGTGGACCTAAAACTTTACCAAGTTTCGCAATACTTGGCATTAAATCAGGTGTGGCAATTAAGCGATCAAAATCTAACATTCCGTTCATAATATCTTGGATAAGATCCTGAGAACCTGCTATATTTGCTCCTGCATCTAATGCCTCTTGTACTTTGTCACCATCCGCGATAACTGCTATACGAATTTTCTTTCCTGTTCCTTTAGGAAGAATAATAGTATTCCTTAATTGTTGATCAGCATATTTAGTATCTAGTTTTAAGCTTATGTGAACTTCCACACTTTCATTAAACTTTGCTGTAGCTGTTTCTTTAAGTAATTTTAAAGCTTCAATAGCTTTATAATCTCTTAATTCTACTTTTTGACGGATTTTTTCTACTCTATTGGATACTTTTGCCATTGTCTTTATTGAAATTCTTATATTAGTCTGAGATAGTAATTCCCATGTTTCTAGCTGTTCCTTCTATGATTTTCATAGCAGCCTCTACATTTCGTGTGTTAAGATCTGGAATTTTTGTCTCTGCTATCTCCTGCAACTGTTTTCTATTGATACTACCTACTTTAACTGTTTGTGGTTCTCCTGAACCTTTTGGAACACCTGCAGCTTTTTTTAACAGTACTGATGCAGGCGGTGTTTTAAGAATGAAAGTATAACTCTTATCCTCATAAACTGTGATTTCCACTGGTATAATTAACCCAGCTTTGTCTGCTGTTTTTGCATTATATTCTTTGCAGAAAGCAACAATATTGACTCCTCTTTGTCCTAACGCTGGGCCAATTGGAGGAGCTGGATTTGCTTTTCCGGCTTCTATTGCTAATTTAATGATACCGACAACTTTTTTGGCCATATTTTTTTTATCTTTTTTTGCACTTATTAATAAATAAACAGTACTTTCACCTGATACTTATGATGTTATTATACTATGGTTTTTATTTGTGTATAAAGGTTTATTCTTTTATTTTTAATCACGCCCTGAAGGACTTGAACCCTCGACATCAGGTTTTGGAGACCTGCGTTCTACCAACTGAACTAAAAGCGCTAATATTATTATAGCTCTAATATTTAAACTACGTCAACTTTTTACTTATTGAAACTTTTTTAACCTTTATAAATATAGATATATTAAAATAATCTTTTAACTATTTTTTATTTCATTTATCCATACAAAGTCTTTATTCATTAAGAATTTGAACATTCATAAAAAAAATCATGGCCTTATCTCTACCTAACAGCAAGATAGCTGAACAGGTTATACTCGCACATATCTTACTTAATAAACAAGAAACAGATATTATTTTCAATAGAATTTCTTCTGACATGTTCTATTCGAATGATTATAAAATCATTTATCAAATAATTTGTGATTTAAGGGAGAATAATATCCAAGTCAATTTTGACACCGTCTACAACAGCTTAGATACTACTAATAATAAACAAACTAATAATGACAACTACCTTCCAATACTAACTGAGTTAGTTAATCAATCTGGAAGATCAGGTGAATTAGAAAGTTACCTAATTTTATTATTAGATAAGTATTTAAGAAGGAGGCTTATCTTGTCAATACAAAAGATTTCGGAATTAGCCTATGATAACTCATTATCTTTAGAGAATATTTTTGATCAAGCAGAGCACTTGTTATTTGATGTTACTCAAAAGAAACCTAATTTAGGATTACTACCTGCTTCAGAAGTGTTGCTAGAAACTTTTCTTGACTTAGAAAGAAGGTCCAAGGAAGGACAACTCATAGGTGTCCCATCAGGTTTTTTTGATCTCGATTTGTTAACTCAAGGATTTCAAAAATCTGATCTTATTATTATTGCAGGGAGACCTTCTATGGGAAAAACGGCTTTTGCTCTTAATATTGCGAGAAATGTAGCAGACCTTCAATCTTTTCCTGTAGTCATATTTAGTTTAGAAATGTCAAGAAACCAAATTATTTACCGTTTTCTATCTAATGAGTCCGGTGTTAATAATTCTAAACTTCGTTCTGGGGCTATTAATGCTAATGAATGGCGATTAGTGAGTAAAGCTATCAATTCACTCTCTGACCTTAGTATTTATTTGGATGACAAGTCAGATATTACTATTTCAGATATAAGAACTAAATTAGCGAACCTTAAGTCACGCTTTAGTAATCTTGGTCTTATTATAATTGACTATCTACAGTTGATTTCTGATACTAAAGCTAAAGACAGTCGTGTACAAGAATTATCTCGCATTACTCGAAATCTGAAATTATTAGCTAAAGAGTTTAATGTACCAATTATTGTTTTATCGCAACTTAGTCGTAATGTCGAATCAAGAACTAATAAACGCCCTTTATTATCTGATCTTCGTGAAAGTGGATGTTTTGCAAAATCTACGAAATTATATGATTCTTTCCAAAAAACTAGGACGGCATCATTGATGTTTCGTTCTAATAAAAAATTAGATTTATTAGTAGGAATCAAAGATTTAAGAAAAAAAATATTGCCTATTCCTTCAAATGTAAAATCTTTATTTTCAACAGGTTATCACCTAATGTATACAATTATTGCATTTGGGCATTATGAGATAAAACTTACCAAAAAACATAAAATTTTAACACAATATGGTTGGAAAAGAATTGAGTTTTTATCACAATTAGATTTAATTTCTATTGTAGATAAACATAATTTTCTTTGGGTTAAGAGTATTTTCTCTTATATAAAAATGTTCTCGTTTTTTACTTTTCTACAAATCAATAAAATTGCACCTGGCAGTCAGGAAATAGTATATGATTGTTGGTTGCCCTTTACTAATAATTTTTTAGCTAATGGTTATGTTTTACATAACTCAATAGAACAGGATGCTGATTTAGTCCTTATGATATATAGAGATCAATATTATAGTAATGATAATAACAATGGTATAACTGATATTATTATTGCTAAACATAGGAATGGACCAGTAGGAACAGTGAACTTGTTATTTGACTCTGATACAGCAAGCTTCGGAAGTATCATTAATTAATTTATTGCCAGGAACCAGGGTTGAACTGGTGACACGTGGATTTTCAATCCACTGCTCTACCAACTGAGCTATCCCGGCATAATTGTAATATAGCACTTTATTTTTTATTTGACAAGAAAAAAGTGGTAAGTTTTATCTAAACTTTATTCAAGATAAAACTTACCACTGTTAGATTTAGCTTTGAGCTAATTCTAATTTGTCTCCTAATAACACTTGAACTTTACCTTCATCATCTACATCCATTACAGCAGTATCACCTTCTTGTATTTTCTCAGAAAGGAACTCTTCTGACAATGTATCTTCTAGTAATCTCATTACGGCTCTTCTTAGTGGACGAGCACCATAAATAGGATTGAATCCTTCATCTATCAGATGACTCTTAAACCTTGCAGTCACTTCTAATTGGATACCTTTTTCTGAAATTCTAGTAAATACTTCTTTCAGCATGATTTCAGCAATCTGACCAACTTCATCCTTAGTTAATTGTCTAAATACAATAATTTCATCAAGTCGGTTTAAGAACTCTGGTCTGAAGTATTGCTTTAATTCTTCATTAACTAAGCTTTTTATTCTGTTGTATTGTGAATCACCTGGATCATCAGATAGTTCAAATCCTAAACCACCTCCTCCTTTTTCAATAACTTTTGAACCCACATTTGATGTCAGGATTAATAAAGTATTTTTGAAGTCAACAACTCTTCCTTTAGAGTCTGTTAATCTACCATCTTCTAATATTTGTAAAAGTAAATTGAAAACATCAGGATGTCCTTTCTCAATCTCATCAAATAGTACAACAGTGTAAGGTCTTCTTCTTACAGCTTCCGTTAATTGCCCACCTTCGTTGTATCCTACATATCCAGGAGGTGAACCAATTAATTTTGAAACAGTGTGACGTTCCATATATTCAGACATATCAAGTCTTACCATGGATTCTTCAGAACCAAAGAAGTACGATGCTAATGCTTTTGTTAATTCTGTTTTACCAACTCCTGTTGGCCCAGAGAAGATAAAGCTTGCAATAGGCCTATTAGGATTTTTTAGTCCTACTCTGGCTCTTCTGATGGCTTTAGACACTGCCACAACAGCTTCATCTTGTCCAATAATTCTACCGTGTAGTGTATCTTCCATCTGTAGTAGTTTTTCAGATTCACTTCTAGTCATCTTATTCACAGGAATTCCTGTCCAGGCAGCTACAATTTGAGCAATGTCTTCTTCAGTTACAATAGACACTTCTTTAGCAGTATCTTCTTCTCCTTTTTTACTTTGTGCGATAGCTGCAATTTGAGCTTTTATCTCCATTTCCCTATCTCTTAACTGCCCTGCTGTTTCAAAATCTTGTCCTCGAACAGCTTCATCCTTTTGCTTAAGCACTTCTCTTAACTCTTTATCTAATTCCCTAGCTGCAGGAGGTAACTGAGAATTCATTAGTCTAACTCTAGATCCTGCTTCGTCAATTAGGTCAATAGCTTTATCTGGTAAGAAACGATCTGCTATATACTGATCAGCAAATTTTGCTGCAGCTGTAAGAGCTTCGTCTGAAATTACTAGTTTGTGGTGTTTTTCGTATCTGTCACGTAAACCGTATAAAATTTCAATAGTTTCTTCAACACTAGGTTCACCGACCATAACTGGCTGGAAACGTCTTTCCAGAGCTGAGTCTTTTTCAATATGCTTACGATATTCCTCTAAGGTTGTTGCACCAATACATTGCATTTCTCCTCTCGCAAGTGCTGGTTTTAATATGTTAGCAGCGTCAATAGCTCCCTCTGCAGCTCCTGCTCCAATAAGTGTGTGTACTTCATCGATAATTAAAATAACGTTATTAGCAACTCTAATTTCATCAATGATTTTCTTTAACCTCTCTTCAAATTCACCTCGATATTTCGTACCTGCAACTAATAGTCCAATGTCTAATGTTACTACTCGCTTATCTTCTAAAATATCTGGAACATCTCTATTAATAATTCTTTGCGCTAAACCTTCCGCAATCGCAGTTTTACCTACGCCTGGTTCTCCTATCAGAATAGGATTATTCTTTGTTCTACGTCCTAAAATTTGGATAACTCGTTCAATTTCTTTTGATCTGCCTATTACAGGATCTAATTTTCCTTCTGCAGCCTTTTGAGTTAAATTACTACCAAACTCTTCAAGAGTTGGCGTTTTGCCTTTGTTTTGACCACTTCCTGTACTAACTTCTGCAGTATCACCTAAAAGTCTTATTACTTGAGTTCTTACTTTAGAAAGATCTAATGCTAAGTTTTCTAAGACTCTTGCAGCAACACCTTCTCCTTCTCGAATTAATCCAAGTAAAAGATGTTCAGTACCTATATAGTTATGACCAAGTTGTCGAGCTTCTTCTAATGATAGTTCTAAGACTTTTTTTGCTCGCGGAGTAAATGGTATTTCCACTGCTACAAAACCTGAGCCTCTACCTATAATCTTCTCGACTTCTACTCGTGCATCTTTAAGGTTTACCCCCATAGATTTTAAGACTTTTGCAGCGATTCCTGTTCCTTCTCCTATCAGTCCTAAAAGTATTTGTTCAGTGCCTACAAAATTATGACCTAAACGCCTAGCTTCTTCTTGGGCTAGCATAATTACTTTTATTGCTTTTTCCGTAAAACGTTCAAACATAGATTTATGGTTTGATATATTCCCATTACCTTTGATACATACATTGTATTCTTAAAGCTGACTTTTATGTAACTGTATTAGTACATAACAGTATATTTATTAACATGTAAAACCTATCTTTCATGTACTTTATAAAGGAAAATGCATTACTATATTTTTGTATTCGGTACTCATATAAAAAAATAATTTATGAATTTAACAGTCTCGATCGACCCCTCATGTATAAAAAAATTGGAAAGTACTTATGTCAATTCCAATGTGCCAAAAATTTTAGTTGGTGATACTGTAAAAATAGGAGTTTCTATTACAGAAGGAAATAAAGAAAGAATTCAATTTGCACAAGGTGTTGTAATTGCTAAAAGTAATGCAGGACTTAATACTACAATAACTGTAAGAAGGGTAATGCAAGGTATTGGTGTAGAAAGAGTGTATTTAGTCAATTCTCCAAAATTAAAAACTATTGAAGTTTTACGTTCTTCTAAAATTCGTAGAGCAAAGTTATATTACTTACGTGACAGATCAGGTAAAGCGACTCGTTTAAAGCAAAGTTTTAAATAATAGAAATAATTAATAAACATTTTTTTCTTAGAAATATTGATGAAATATGTTCCTTAATTCATCACTATTTCTAAGAGAAGTATTGTTTTTTTGATTTTTCTATGGTAGCTTGATTAGTAGCAAAGAGGGTCGATGCCCGAGTGGTTAAAGGGGGCGGACTGTAAATCCGCTGGCTACGCCTACGTTGGTTCAAATCCAACTCGGCCCAATCT